TTCAAGATTCGTCGAATCTAAAATACTTACTATTTGTACTTCGATTTGATTTTGGATTTCGAATTCTCTATTATTATTATAGAATCGATTAAGTTCTAGATATAGATAGATAATAGATAGAGAATAATATTATATTGATGGAAACCGAGTGCATTGACCTATTTTTTTTATTCTCTCTACCTGTATGAGACTTAATAGATTGGATTCAATACGTTGAATTGCGAGGCGCTTTTACATATAACAAAACGCATAGGTTCCTAATACCCCAATTCCAATTATGGATTTAAGATCAATTCACATTCTCTGTGAAACAACGCGTTGGGGCTGTTCTTCCACAAAAAAGTGGATAAGTCAGGGGATTCCTAATCTAAGTTCAAGGGGATCCCCAATCTTCTTGTATAAAGTCAAAAAAAATCAGTACAATCCGAATTTTGAATGATGAGCAATCGGGTTTTAGTATATTAGCTGGGCTCATGCCATGAATTTTGACTTAATCAAAAAGTTTACTTTTTTTTTCGCAAGGCAAAGAAGGGTAGTAAAATAGGAAAAATGTGTATGTAATTAACCCACGAAAAGAAATGAAAAAGAGTGGGTTTTTTTATCCAAAATAAAAAAAAAATGCCGATTGGTTCCATTGCATTGAAATGGATTTTTTTTAGTTTCATGTTCCGAACGATCCCCGTGAGCGAAAATGCAGGAATGATTCTATTTCATTGGGGCAACCAATCGGCCGGCTACAAACAACAAATAATAATGAGGAAATAAAAAACTAGACTATGTACTAAAGTACAAATCCATTTTAAATTAACTCACATGAATGAAAATGAAAAATTAGGGCTATACGGACTCGAACCGTAGACCTTCTCGGTAAAACAGATCAAACTTCTTTTTTTTATCGAAATGATTCGAACTGTTTCAAAGACCCAACATGCATTTTTTTTTGCATTGGGCTCTTTCATGAACTGATACAAATATCAGCGAGTCCGCCATCTTTTTTCTTAACAGAAAGGTAACGAGATGGCTCCGCGTGCTCTGATCTTTTGATTCAGTAGCAATACCAAAGTGTTTCAAAAAAGGAAAGAGTTATCTTGACGTAGGTCTGCCTTCGGCCTAGATCAACCTAAGTTAAATGAAATGGAGTCTCTATCGCTCTGCCCAAAGCGTCAAATATGAAACTTCATACACCTTCAAGTTCATAGGACGAAAAGAGATTTTTTTGAGGTCCTTATACTCATTATGCCTAGCATTGAATGGACTGGGTATTCACCTTATCAATTATCAAATCAATGATGGGTTCTATTTGGCGTCGAGATTGACACCTCAATTGGACCAACCAGCTATTTGTCAGGCTATTGTTCTCTTGTTCCCTCGAATCCGTGGAGTAAGACATCCATTTTTTACTAGGATAAATTCTGTTGATTGCATGATGGACTCTTCTGAAAAAACATTGGCGCGCGTGTAAACGAGGTGCTCTACCAACTGAGCTATAGCCCTTGTGTTCTTGTGTTTGTGATAAATATTTTATCATGTATATAATTTCTTGTCAAGGTGAATGTTGCATGATCCGACATGCTGGCTCTCTGATCTGTTTCCCGGCAGGGATGGGTATTGCTTAGAAGTAAGATTCCGTCTATAATCTATCAATGTGACGGGTTCCTTTTGTTTCTCTTTATGATGATAAATGACCTACTTAACCCAGTGGTTAGAGTATTGCTTTCATACGGCAGGAGTCATTGGTTCAAATCCAATAGTAGGTAGAACTTAGTAGATACCGCAGTCAATGGTATCTACTAAGTCTACCCACCTTATTTTTATTTATTTTGTATCTTTTTTTCCATACCCCACTACTGGATATTTTTTTTTTTTCATCAAAATCCGATTACACTTGATTGGATTCAATCGGCCGAATACAAATCAAATAGGGTGTATAATATAAACAGAACTTCTTTATTCGTATTTGTTAGTATTTGGACGCACCAACAATTAATTGGTTATGAGATTGCATTGATAGCCTCCACTCTCGTCCTAGCTCGTCTGAGAGCTAAATTTGCCTCAATTGTTTGTCTCTTGCCTTCAGCGCTACTTAAGTTAGCTTCAGCTATTTTAAGAGTTTGCTGAGCTTCTTGCAGATCAATGTCACTACCCCTCTCTGCATCATTTACTAAAATGGTTATTTCATTATTGCCTATTCTAGCGAAACCGCCCATCAGAGCTATTGTTAACCATTGATCGTTAAGACGTATTCTCAAAATGCCTATATCTACAGCCGTGGCAATGGGTGCGTGATTTGGTAATACACCAATTTGGCCACTATTGGTCGATAAAATGATTTCGTTCACTTCTGAATCCCAAACAATTCGATTCGGAGTCAATACACATAGATTTAAGGTCATTTCTTCGATTTGCTCTCCACATCTAAGTTCATAGCCTTCGCGGTAGCTTCATCAATATTACCTACCAAATAAAAGGCCTGTTCCGGAAGACCATCTAATTCTCCGGA